GCTGGCGTAGCTTAAGTAAAGCATAACACTGAAGATGTTAAGATGGGCCGTAGAAAGTCCCGCGAGCACAAAGGTTTGGTCCTGACTTTATTATCAGCTTTAACCCAATTTACACATGCAAGCCTCCGCGACCCTGTGAGGATGCCCTCAATCTCTCGTCCAGAGAAGAGGAGCCGGTATCAGGCACAAAATTTAGCCCAAGACGCCTTGCTCAGCCACACCCCCAAGGGAATTCAGCAGTGATAAACATTAAGCCATAAGTGAAAACTTGACTTAGTCAGGGTTAAGAGGGCCGGTAAAACTCGTGCCAGCCACCGCGGTTATACGAGAGGCCCAAGCTGATAAATCCGGCGTAAAGAGTGGTTATGGACAAACACATCACTAAAGCTAAAGGCCCCCTAGGCTGTTATACGCACCTGGCGGTTTGAACCACTAACGCGAAAGTAGCTTTAACCTTATTCTACCAGAACCCACGACAGCTGGGGTACAAACTGGGATTAGATACCCCACTATGCCCTGCCGTAAACTTAGATACTTCACTACAACAAGTATCCGCCCGGGGACTACGAGCGCCAGCTTAAAACCCAAAGGACTTGGCGGTGCTTCAGACCCCCCTAGAGGAGCCTGTTCTAGAACCGATAACCCCCGTTCAACCTCACTATTCCTTGCCCCTCCCGCCTATATACCGCCGTCGCCAGCTTACCCTGTGAAGGTATCGCAGTAAGCAAAACGGGCAATGCCCAGAACGTCAGGTCGAGGTGTAGCGCACGAAATAGGAAGAAATGGGCTACATTATCTGAAGCAGATTATTCACGGAAGGTTACCTGAAATTGGTGGCCCAAAGGTGGATTTAGCAGTAAGGGGAGAATAGAGCGCCCCCCTGAAGCCGGCTCTGAAGCGCGCACACACCGCCCGTCACTCTCCCCAACAACACCCACACCAGGTAATTAACACAATAACAGCCACAAGGGGAGGCAAGTCGTAACATGGTAAGTGTACCGGAAGGTGCACTTGGAATAATCAGGGTGTGGCTGAGATAGTTAAGCACCTCCCTTACACCGAGAAGACATCCATGCAAGTTGGATCGCCCTGAACCAAACAGCTAGCTCAACCCACAAAAGCTAAATTTACGACATAGAATAACCCAGCACAAACTAACTACCTTAACTAAACCATTCGACCACCCCAGTACGGGCGACAGAAAAGGACCAATAGAAGCTATAGATAAAGTACCGCAAGGGAAAGCTGAAAGAGAGCTGAAAATAGCGCACTAAAGTAAGTAAAAGCAGAGATAAAATCTCGTACCTTTTGCATCATGATCTAGCCAGTACCCCCAAGCAAAGAGACCTCTAGTTTGACCCCCCGAAACCGGACGAGCTACTCCGGGACAGCCTATTTTAGGGCCAACCCGTCTCTGTGGCAAAAGAGTGGGAAGATCCCCGAGTAGAGGTGAAAGACCTACCGAGTCAGGTTATAGCTGGTTGCCCAAGAAATGAATAGAAGTTCAGCCCCGTTGGACCCTTCCCCAAAACAGTACTACTAAGATTAGGCATTGAAGGATACCCACGGGAGTTAGTCAAGAGAGGTACAGCTCTCTTAACAAAGGACACAACCTTCACAGGAGGCTAAGAAATACATTGAACGAAGGCCACAGGTTTCAGTGGGCCTAAAAGCAGCCATCTGAATAGAAAGCGTTAAAGCTCAGACCGAATAAAGCCTATTATACCATTAATCGCACCCAATGCCCCTGATTTATACTGGGCCCTTCTATGCTTTCATAGAAGAGACCATGCTAGAACGAGTAATAAGAAGAACGAACTTCTCCCCGCACACGTGTATGTCGAATCGGACCCACCATCGACAATTAACGAATCCAACAGCAGAGGATCATGCACCATCACCACATTAGGCCAAGAAAATCACGCAAATCCCCATCGTTAACCCCACACAGGAGTGCTTATACTTAAGGGAAAGACTTAAAGAACGAAAAGGAACTCGGCAAACCTAAACCCCGCCTGTTTACCAAAAACATCGCCTCCTGCCCACATCAATTTATAGGAGGTCCCGCCTGCCCTGTGACCAAAAGTTTAACGGCCGCGGTATTTTAACCGTGCAAAGGTAGCGCAATCAATTGTCTTTTAAATGGAGACCTGTATGAATGGCATTACGAGGGTTTAACTGTCTCTTTGTTCTGGTCAATGAAACTGATCTGCCCGTGCAGAAGCGGGCATAACCCCACAAGACGAGAAGACCCTATGGAGCTTTAGATGCCCACCAACCACTCAAAGCAGCCCAGTTAATTGAGCACTCAAACAACGTGGTTCTGGCACAAACATCTTCGGTTGGGGCGACCACGGGGGAGAAGAAAGCCCCCGAGAGGACTGGGGGAAACCCTAGAACCAAGAGCCACAGCTCTAAGCAACAAAACATTTGACCGACAATGATCCGGCTCACTGCCGATCAACGGACCAAGTTACCCTAGGGATAACAGCGCAATCCTCTCCCAGAGTCCATATCGACGAGAGGGTTTACGACCTCGATGTTGGATCAGGACATCCTAATGGTGCAGCCGCTATTAAGGGTTCGTTTGTTCAACGATTAAAGTCCTACGTGATCTGAGTTCAGACCGGAGTAATCCAGGTCAGTTTCTATCTGTGACGCCACCCTTCCTAGTACGAAAGGACCGGAACGGTGAGGCCAATGCTATAAGTACGCCTTCTCCCAACCTGATGAAAACAACTGAAGCAGGCAAAGGGAGGCTAATCCCGGCCCAAGAAAAGGGCGCGCTGGGGTGGCAGAGCCCGGTAAATGCAGGAAGCCTAAGCCTTCCCCCTCAGGGGTTCAAATCCTCTCCCCAGCTATGCTCAACATTATTATAGCCCACATCATCAACCCCCTTGCCTACATCGTGCCAGTCCTTCTAGCAGTAGCTTTCCTAACTCTAATCGAACGAAAGGTGCTAGGCTATATGCAACTACGGAAGGGACCCAACGTGGTAGGGCCATACGGACTTCTTCAACCCATTGCCGATGGAGTTAAACTTTTTATTAAGGAGCCAGTACGGCCCTCCACATCTTCCCCATTTCTATTCCTGGCCACCCCTACTCTAGCCCTAACATTAGCTTTGACCCTATGAGCACCACTGCCCCTTCCTTATCCAGTAACAGACTTGAGCCTAAGCATACTATTTATTCTGGCCCTCTCCAGTCTGGCCGTATATTCTATTCTGGGGTCCGGGTGAGCATCCAATTCCAAATACGCACTAATTGGAGCCCTACGAGCAGTGGCCCAAACCATCTCATATGAAGTCGCTTTAGGACTAATTCTTCTATGCACAATCGTATTTACTGGGGGATTTACCTTGTCCATATTCAGCACGACTCAAGAAGGAATTTGGCTATTGGCCCCGGCCTGACCACTAGCAGCAATATGGTACATTTCTACCCTAGCAGAAACTAATCGTGCACCTTTTGACCTAACCGAAGGAGAATCCGAGCTAGTCTCGGGATTTAATGTAGAATATGCAGGGGGTCCGTTCGCCCTCTTCTTCCTAGCGGAATACGCCAACATCTTGTTCATAAATACATTGTCCGCCATTCTCTTCATAGGTGCTTCCCACTTCCCCTCCCTTCCAGAGTTAACCACAATCAATATTATGATCAAAGCCGCTTTGCTTTCCGGCATGTTCCTCTGGGTCCGAGCATCTTACCCCCGATTCCGGTATGATCAGCTAATGCACCTAGTATGGAAGAATTTCCTTCCCCTCACACTCGCACTTATCCTGTGGCACATCTCGCTGCCAGTAGGAACCGCGGGTCTTCCCCCACAACTCTAACTAGCCTAGGAGCTGTGCCTGAACGCCCAAGGGACACTTTGATAGAGTGAACTAAGGGGGTTAAACTCCCCCCGGCTCCTTAGAAAGAAGGGATTCGAACCCATCCTCTAGAGATCAAAACTCTAGGTGCTTCCACTACACCACTTTCTAGTAAGGTCAGCTAAAAAAGCTTTCGGGCCCATACCCCGAACATGTTGGTTAAAATCCTTCCCCTACTAATGAACCCTTACGTACTCGCCATTCTTCTATTTAGCCTAGGACTTGGAACTACGCTAACTTTTGCCAGTTCTCACTGGCTACTGGCGTGAATAGGACTAGAGATTAACACCCTAGCCATTATTCCACTTATAGCCTATCAGCATCACCCTCGAGCCATCGAGGCAACTACCAAGTATTTCCTCACCCAGGCCACCGCTGCCGCTATGATTCTATTCGCCAGCACAACAAATGCATGAATATCAGGACAATGAGAAATTACCCATCTCTCCAATCCTATCGCCTGTACCATTGCAGTCACAGCCCTAGCGCTAAAAATTGGGCTGGCCCCAACACACTTCTGGCTCCCAGAGGTCCTGCAAGGCATTACCCTAACCACCGGCTTGATTCTCTCTACCTGGCAAAAACTTGCCCCCTTCGCCCTAATCCTTCAAGTTGCGGACAATGCCCATCCATATCTCCTAACAGTCTTAGCAATCTCCTCCACCCTCGTGGGAGGATGGGGAGGCCTCAACCAGACCCAACTCCGAAAAATTTTGGCATACTCTTCAGTGGCCCACCTGGGATGGATAATTTTGGTCGCCCAAATGGCACCCCAAATAACTCTGCTGGCACTAATCACCTATATTGTCATGACGACAGCAGCCTTTTTAACCCTGGACAAGATAGGATCGACCAAGACCATCACCCTAGCCTCAGCCTGGACCAAAGCCCCAGCTCTAAGTGCATTAGCCTGCTTAGTTCTTTTATCCCTTGGGGGGCTTCCTCCCCTCACGGGATTCATGCCTAAGTGACTCATCCTTCAGGAGATGTCTAATCAAGGTTTCCCCCTTACGGCCACAGTGGTTGCCCTTACGGCCCTACTGAGCCTTTACTTCTATCTACGACTAACATATGCAATAACCTTGACTCTCTCCCCATACACGATTAATTCCTCTACACCATGGCGAGCTCCAGCCAAACACCCCACCTTACTATTATCTACCACCATCGTGATGGCGACTTGTCTTCTACCCCTCACGCCCTCCGTTCTAGCCCTAATCGCCTAGGGGCTTAGGATAGCATGTAGACCATGAGCCTTCAAAGCTCCAAGCAGGAGTGAAAATCTCCTAGCCCCTGATAAGACTTGCAAGGTTTTATCTCACATCTTCTGAATGCAACTCAGACACTTTAATTAAGCTAAAGCCTTTCTAGATGGGAAGGCCTCGATCCTACAAAATCTTAGTTAACAGCTAAGCGCCCTAACCAGCGAGCATCCATCTACTTTCCCCGCCGTCCGAGGACAAAAGGCGGGGAAAGCCCCGGCAGGCGTTAGCCTGCGTCTTCAGGTTTGCAACCTGACATGAACTTCACCACAGAGCTTCTTGGTAAGAAGAGGAGTCAAACCTCTGTACTCGGAGCTACAATCCGCCGCCTAGACCTTCGGCCATCCTACCTGTGGCAATTACACGTTGATTTTTCTCAACTAATCATAAAGACATTGGTACCCTTTATCTAGTATTCGGTGCCTGAGCAGGAATAGTAGGAACTGCCCTAAGCCTTCTGATTCGAGCAGAGCTCAGCCAACCTGGAGCACTTCTTGGGGATGACCAGATTTACAATGTAATCGTTACGGCACACGCCTTTGTAATGATTTTCTTCATAGTGATGCCAATTATGATTGGAGGATTTGGAAACTGATTAATCCCCCTAATGATTGGAGCGCCCGACATGGCATTCCCACGAATGAACAACATGAGCTTCTGACTGCTTCCGCCTTCCTTCCTACTTCTTCTGGCCTCTTCCGGCGTAGAAGCTGGGGCAGGGACTGGATGAACGGTATACCCCCCTCTATCAGGCAATCTAGCCCACGCTGGAGCATCCGTAGACCTAACCATTTTCTCACTTCACCTCGCGGGTATTTCATCAATTCTAGGGGCAATTAATTTCATCACCACTATTATTAACATGAAACCTCCTGCAATCTCCCAGTATCAAACACCTCTGTTTGTTTGAGCCGTTCTTGTAACCGCCGTCCTTCTGCTCCTATCTCTACCAGTCCTGGCCGCCGGAATTACCATGCTACTCACAGACCGAAATCTGAACACAACATTCTTCGATCCCGCCGGAGGGGGAGACCCAATCCTCTATCAACACCTCTTCTGATTCTTCGGCCACCCCGAAGTATACATTCTTATCCTTCCTGGATTCGGAATGATCTCCCATATCGTGGCCTACTATTCCGGGAAAAAAGAACCTTTCGGATATATGGGAATGGTCTGAGCAATGATGGCTATCGGACTGCTAGGCTTTATTGTCTGAGCCCACCATATGTTTACTGTAGGAATGGACGTTGACACCCGAGCCTACTTCACCTCAGCGACTATGATTATCGCAATTCCAACTGGAGTCAAAGTATTCAGCTGACTTGCTACCCTGCATGGCGGCTCAATCAAATGAGAAACCCCACTCCTTTGGGCCCTAGGATTTATTTTCCTATTCACGGTAGGGGGCCTAACAGGGATCGTACTATCTAATTCTTCCCTAGATATTGTCCTTCACGACACCTACTATGTAGTAGCACACTTCCACTATGTGCTATCAATGGGTGCTGTGTTCGCAATCATGGCTGCGTTCGTGCACTGATTCCCCCTATTCTCAGGATATACCCTTCATAGCACATGAACAAAAATCCACTTCGGAGTAATGTTCGTAGGGGTAAACCTAACTTTCTTCCCACAACATTTCCTAGGCCTAGCAGGTATGCCACGTCGATACTCCGACTACCCAGACGCCTATACCCTCTGAAATACAGTGTCCTCAATCGGGTCGCTAATCTCTCTTGTAGCTGTAATCATGTTCTTATTTATTCTATGAGAAGCATTCGCAGCTAAACGAGAAGTTGCATCCGTAGAACTCACTATGACAAACGTAGAGTGGCTGCACGGCTGCCCTCCTCCATACCACACCTTTGAGGAGCCAGCTTTTGTACAAGTACAAGCAAAATAACGAGAAAGGGAGGAATCGAACCCCCGTGAGATGGTTTCAAGCCAACTGCATGGCCACTCTGCCACTTTCTTGAATAAGATACTAGTAAAACTATTACCTTGCCTTGTCGAGGCAAAATCGTGGGTTAAACTCCCGCGTATCTTAACCCAGAGCTAAATGGCACATCCCTCACAACTAGGATTGCAAGACGCGGCCTCCCCTGTAATAGAAGAACTTTTACACTTCCACGACCACGCCCTAATGATCGTCCTCCTAATCAGCGTATTGGTCCTTTACATTATTGTGTCAATGGTATCAACCAAACTTACTGATAAGTACATTCTAGATTCTCAAGAAATCGAAATTGTATGAACCATCCTACCAGCTGTCATCCTAATTATGATTGCACTTCCCTCTCTACGAATTCTCTACCTAATAGACGAAATCAATGATCCCCACCTGACAATCAAAGCCATGGGCCATCAATGATACTGAAGCTACGAGTACACAGACTACGAAGACCTAGGCTTCGACTCCTACATGGTTCCAACCCAAGACCTGACTCCTGGTCAATTCCGACTCCTAGAAACAGACCACCGAATAGTAATTCCAATAGAGTCCCCAATTCGGATTCTCGTTTCAGCAGAGGATGTACTACATTCCTGAGCTGTTCCTGCCCTAGGGGTAAAAATAGACGCAGTGCCAGGACGACTTAACCAAACTGCCTTCATCGCATCTCGTCCCGGAGTATTCTACGGGCAGTGCTCTGAAATCTGCGGTGCAAACCACAGCTTTATGCCAATCGTAGTAGAAGCCGTCCCACTAGAACATTTCGAAAACTGATCCTCACTAATACTTGAAGACGCCTCACTAGGAAGCTAAACTGGGCCTAGCGTCAGCCTTTTAAGCTGAAGATTGGTGACCCCCAACCACCCCTAGTGACATGCCCCAACTCAACCCTGCCCCATGATTTGCAATTCTTATCTTCTCTTGACTGGTATTCCTTACAGTCATCCCCCCAAAAGTTCTAGCCCACAATTTTAACAACGAGCCCACAACTGTGGGGGCTGAAAAAGCCAAACCCGAACCCTGAAACTGACCATGATACTAAGCTTCTTTGATCAATTTATGAGCCCAACATACCTGGGAATTCCCCTTATTGCACTAGCAATCGCACTCCCCTGAACGCTTTACCCCACCCCCACTTCACGATGATTAAATAACCGGGTCTTAACCCTGCAAGGCTGATTCATTAATCGTTTTACCCAGCAACTTCTCCTGCCCCTAAACCCCGGCGGCCATAAGTGAGCAGTCTTACTAACATCTCTTATGCTTTTCTTAATTACCATCAACATGCTTGGATTGCTACCTTACACGTTTACACCCACAACCCAGCTCTCACTTAACATAGGATTTGCCGTCCCCCTATGACTGGCCACAGTGATTATTGGGATGCGAAATCAACCAACAGCAGCCCTAGGACATCTCCTGCCAGAGGGGACTCCTGTGCCTCTTATTCCAGTGCTTATTATTATCGAAACAATTAGCCTATTCATTCGACCTCTAGCCCTGGGGGTACGACTGACCGCCAATCTCACAGCGGGCCACCTGCTTATTCAGCTAATTGCTACAGCAGCATTTGTGCTTCTCCCTATGATACCAACTGTTGCTATTCTGACGGCTACAGTCCTGTTCCTTCTTACTTTACTGGAAGTGGCTGTAGCAATGATTCAAGCGTACGTTTTCGTACTCCTTCTAAGCCTCTATCTACAAGAAAACGTCTAATGGCCCACCAAGCACACGCGTTCCATATGGTAGACCCAAGCCCTTGACCGCTTACCGGAGCAGTCGGCGCTCTGCTGCTGACCTCTGGCACTGCAATCTGGTTTCACTTCCATTCAATCACACTAATAACACTAGGACTTATTCTAACCATCCTGACGATGTATCAATGATGACGAGACATCGTACGGGAAGGTACTTTCCAAGGACATCATACCCCTCCAGTACAAAAAGGACTTCGATATGGTATGATTTTATTTATTACCTCAGAGGTCTTCTTCTTCGCGGGCTTCTTCTGAGCTTTCTATCACTCCAGCTTGGCCCCCACTCCTGAACTAGGAGGATGCTGACCTCCAACAGGAATCACCACTCTTGACCCCTTCGAAGTACCACTTCTCAACACAGCCGTTCTCCTGGCTTCCGGTGTAACTGTTACATGAGCTCACCACAGCCTAATAGAGGGAGAACGAAAACAGGCAATTCAATCACTCACCCTGACAATCTTATTAGGTTTCTACTTCACCTTTCTTCAAGCCATGGAGTATTACGAAGCACCATTCACTATCGCAGATGGTGTGTACGGATCTACCTTCTTCGTAGCTACAGGATTCCACGGGCTCCACGTCATTATTGGTTCAACATTCCTGGCTGTATGCCTTCTACGACAAGTACTCTACCACTTTACCTCCAACCATCACTTCGGATTTGAGGCAGCTGCTTGATATTGACACTTCGTAGACGTAGTCTGACTATTCCTTTACGTATCCATCTACTGATGAGGATCATAATCTTTCTAGTATAAAAGACAGTACAGGTGGCTTCCAACCATCTAATCTTGGTTAAAGTCCAAGGAAAGATAATGAGTCTAATCATAACAATTTTAACAATCGCATCCCTCCTGTCCATTGTATTAATCATCGTCTCCTTTTGACTTCCCCAAATAAATCCAGATGCAGAAAAGCTATCCCCTTATGAATGTGGGTTTGACCCCCTGGGCTCAGCTCGTCTTCCTTTCTCCTTGCGATTCTTTCTTGTAGCGATCTTATTCCTTCTGTTCGACCTGGAGATCGCCCTTCTTCTCCCCCTTCCATGAGGAAACCAACTACTTAACCCACTTACCACTGTTTCCTGGGCCTCTGCTATTCTTATTCTCCTTACACTAGGACTAGTTTATGAATGGACGCAAGGAGGACTAGAATGGGCCGAATAGGGGATTAGTCCAACTAAAGACTTCTGATTTCGGCTCAGACAATTATGGTTAAAGTCCATAATTCCCTTATGACCCCAGTACACTTCAGTTTCAGCACAGCATTCATTCTTGGCCTAATAGGACTCGCATTCCATCGAACCCACCTTCTCTCCGCACTTCTATGCCTAGAGGGAATAATATTGTCCCTATTCGTAGCGCTAGCCTTATGAACACTCCAGACAGAGGCTACTAATTTCTCGGCAGCACCCATGCTCCTTCTAGCCTTCTCCGCCTGCGAGGCCAGCACAGGACTGGCTCTACTAGTAGCCACGGCCCGAACTCACGGCACAGACCGACTACAAAGTCTTAACTTACTACAATGCTAAAGGTCCTAATTCCAACCCTAATGCTCTTCCCAACAATCTGATTGACCCCAAAGAAGTGACTATGAACCGCCGCAGTAACACATAGCTTGCTTATTGCACTACTTAGTCTTACTTGACTTAACTGGACAGCAGAGACAGGCTGAGCCCTATCTAACACCTACATGGCCATCGACCCTCTCTCCGCACCACTGCTAGTTCTCACCTGCTGACTTCTTCCCCTAATGATCTTAGCCAGCCAAAATCACACCCACACAGAGCCAGTCTCCCGACAACGAATGTACATTAGCCTGCTCGCCTCCCTTCAGACCTTTCTTATTCTAGCATTCGGAGCCACAGAAGTTATTATGTTTTACATTATGTTTGAAGCAACACTGGTCCCAACCCTAATCCTCATCACCCGATGAGGAAATCAAGCAGAACGCCTAAATGCAGGAACGTACTTCCTATTCTACACCCTAGCCGGATCCCTCCCGCTATTAGTTGCCCTGCTAACTCTACAGAGCTCCACGGGAAGCTTATCAATGATTACATTAAATTTTGGGCAGCCACTAACTCTTCTGTCATGAGGAGATAAAATTTGGTGGGCGGGCTGCCTGGTGGCCTTTCTAGTAAAGATACCCCTTTACGGAGTACATCTGTGACTGCCCAAGGCACACGTAGAAGCCCCAATTGCAGGCTCGATGGTCCTGGCCGCAGTGCTTCTGAAACTGGGTGGATACGGCATGATCCGAATAACCTCAATCCTTGACCCCCTCACCAAAGAGATAGCGTACCCATTTATTGTGCTCGCACTATGGGGGATTATTATGACCGGATCCATCTGCTTGCGCCAAACAGACCTAAAATCCCTAATCGCTTACTCCTCTGTAAGTCACATGGGTTTAGTAGCCGCGGGGATTTTAATCCAAACCCCTTGAGGTCTCACCGGGGCTATTATCTTAATAATCGCCCACGGACTGGTATCCTCAGCCCTATTCTGCCTAGCAAACACGGCCTACGAACGTACGCATAGTCGAACTATAGTGCTAGCTCGAGGACTACAAATGCTCTTCCCCCTAACCGCCACCTGGTGATTCATTGCCAACCTGGCTAATCTTGCACTTCCCCCTCTTCCAAATCTTATAGGAGAGATTATGATCATTACAACCATGTTTAACTGGTCCCCTTGATCCCTCATCCTTACGGGAATTGGCACACTAATTACAGCCGGATACTCCCTCTACATGTTTCTTATGACACAACGGGGACCCGTGCCAGCCCATATCATTGGATTGACCCCGTACCACACACGAGAACACCTCCTGATCACCCTACACCTCATTCCGGTTATTTTACTAGTATTTAAACCAGAGTACATGTGAGGCTGATTCTACTGCAGGTATAGTTTAACAAAAATGTTGGATTGTGATTCCAAAGACAGGAGTTCAAATCTCCTTACCCGCCGAGAGAGGCCTGTAGCAATAGAGACTGCTAATCTCTGCCCCCGCAGTTAAAATCTGCGGCTCACTCGGCCTTTGAAGGATAACAGTCATCCGTTGGTCTTAGGAACCAAAGACTCTTGGTGCAAATCCAAGCAGAGGCTATGCAAACAACCTTAATCTTAACATCCTCACTTACACTGATCTTTGCTCTTTTAGCCTACCCCATCATCACAACAATTGACCCCACACCCAAGAACCCAGACTGAGCCGTCACGCACGTAAAAACCGCGGTTAGCGCTGCATTCGTGGTTAGCCTTCTCCCCCTCTTCATCTTCTTAGACCAAGGAGTGGAAACAATCGTTACGACCTGACACTGAATGAATACATCCACCTTCAACATCAACATCAGCCTGAAATTCGACGCCTACTCCATCATCTTCACCCCCATCGCCCTTTACGTCACATGATCCATTCTAGAATTTGCCTCATGATATATACACGCAGATCCGTACATAAATCGCTTCTTCAAATATCTACTAATGTTCCTCATCGCCATGATTATTCTAGTTACAGCCAACAACATATTTCAACTATTTATCGGCTGAGAGGGTGTAGGAATTATATCATTCCTTCTAATCGGATGATGATATGGGCGAGCTGATGCCAACACTGCAGCTCTACAAGCCGTGCTATACAATCGGGTCGGTGACATCGGCTTGATTATGAGCATGGCCTGATTTGCTATGAACCTAAACTCATGGGAAATACAACAGATTTTTTCTCTATCCAACAATACAGATATGACACTACCCCTCCTGGGACTAATCGTCGCTGCCACCGGTAAATCAGCACAGTTCGGACTTCATCCATGGCTCCCTTCCGCAATGGAAGGTCCCACGCCAGTCTCCGCCCTACTGCACTCAAGCACAATGGTCGTAGCCGGGATCTTCCTTCTCATCCGACTCCACCCTCTCACCCACTCCAACCAAACCGCTCTGACTATCTGCTTATGTCTTGGAGCTTTAACCACCCTATTCACCGCCACCTGTGCTCTCACCCAAAACGACATCAAAAAGATTGTAGCATTTTCTACTTCAAGTCAGCTAGGACTAATAATAGTCACTATTGGTTTAAATCAACCCCAACTGGCTTTCTTCCATATTTGCACTCACGCTTTCTTCAAAGCTATGCTTTTCCTATGCTCTGGGTCCATCATCCATAGCCTTAACGACGAGCAAGACATCCGCAAAATAGGAGGAATGCACAATCTAGCCCCATTCACCTCCACCTGTTTAACAATCGGAAGCTTGGCCCTAACAGGAACCCCCTTCCTTGCAGGATTCTTCTCGAAAGACGCCATCATTGAAGCCTTAAACACCTCTTACCTAAACGCCTGAGCCCTAGTACTAACCTTAATTGCAACCTCTTTCACTGCAGTCTACAGCTTCCGGGTGGTATTCTTTGTTACTATAGGAACCCCTCGATTCCTTCCTTTATCACCAATCAACGAAAACGACCCAGCAGTCATCAATCCTATTAAGCGCCTAGCCTGAGGAAGCATCGTAGCAGGACTTATCCTTACCTCAAACGCCCTCCCCACCAAAACTCCTATTATGACAATGCCTCCCCTTTTAAAACTAGCGGCTCTCGCAGTTACAATTATGGGCCTCCTCACTGCCATAGAATTAGCCTCCCTGACGGCCAAACAGTTTAAACCAACACCCATCATTAAACTCCACAACTTCTCTAACATGCTAGGCTACTTCCCGGCAGTCATCCATCGCCTAATCCCTAAGCTAAACTTGGTCCTTGGACAAACCATGGCCAATCAATTAGTAGACCAAACATGGTTTGAAGCAGCCGGGCCCAAAGGATTAGCCTCCACACAACTAAAAATATCCACCGCTACTAGCGACGCCCAGCGAGGCATTATCAAAACATATCTAATGATCTTTTTGATTACCTCAGGGCTGGCCACCCTTCTAGCCTCCGCCTAAACAGCCCGAAGAGCTCCTCGGGACAATCCTCGAGTTAGCTCTAGTACAACAAACAGAGTTAACAACAACACCCAAGCACAAAAGAGCATTAGTATTCCCCCCGATGCATACAATATTGCAACTCCCGCAACATCTGGTCGAATCATCAGAAGTTCCTTCACAGCACTCAAGACCCCCGCACTAAAGTTATAAGCCACCGGCCCGAAATAAACCGATGCGGCGACTACCCCCAGAAGATAAAATACTGCATGCTCAAACACCGAAGCATCCCCTCAACTCTCAGGATGTGGATCGGCGGCTAAAGCCGCTGAATAACCGAAGACGACCAGCATGCCCCCCAAATAAATCAAAAATAGAGCCAAAGCAAGAAACGGAAACCCAAACATTGCCAGGATAGCACAAGCAACCCCCGAAGACAACACCAACCCCAAGGCCCCATAATAAGGAGCCGGATTTGAAGCCACCCCCACCATTCCTAGAATGAACCCAAAGAGTAGAAAGCTGATAATATATGCCATAATTTCTACCCGGATTTAAACCGAGACTAATGACTTGAAAAACCACCGTTGTTATTCAACTATAGAAACCCTTTAATGGCAAGCCTACGAAAAACCCACCCCCTTCTAAAAATCGCCAACGACGCAGTAGTCGATCTTCCGGCCCCTTCCAATATTTCAGTTTGATGAAATTTTGGGTCCCTACTGGGACTATGTTTAGCGTCACAAATCTTGACAGGACTATTCCTAGCCATGCACTACACCTCCGACATCGCGACCGCATTCTCATCGGTCACTCACATTTGCCGTGACGTGAACTACGGATGATTAATCCGAAATATGCACGCAAACGGAGCCTCTTTCTTCTTTATCTGCATCTATGCACACATTGGACGAGGACTCTATTACGGCTCCTACCTCTATAAAGAGACATGAAACATTGGAGTGGTGCTTCTACTTCTCGTAATGATGACGGCCTTCGTCGGCTACGTGCTTCCTTGAGGACAAATGTCCTTCTGAGGTGCTACAGTAATTACTAACCTGCTATCCGCCGTGCCCTACGTAGGGGACGTGCTCGTCCAATGGATTTGAGGAGGGTTCTCTGTAGATAACGCAACCCTGACCCGATTCTTCGCCTTCCACTTCCTATTTCCCTTCGTAATTGCAGGGGCCACCATCCTCCACCTCCTTTTCCTCCACGAAACAGGATCCAACAACCCTGCCGGACTAAACTCGGACGCCGACAAAATTTCATTCCACCCCTACTTCTCTTATAAAGATCTGCTGGGATTCGCAGTCATGTTACTAGCCTTAACATCCCTAGCCCTGTTCTCACCTAACCTCCTAGGTGACCCGGAAAACTTTACTCCAGCCAACCCACTGGTTACCCCTCCACACATTAAGCCGGAATGATACTTCCTGTTTGCCTACGCCATCCTGCGATCAATTCCTAACAAACTAGGAGGAGTCCTAGCCCTGCTGTTCTCGATTTTAGTTCTGATGGTTGTGCCTATCTTACACACCTCTAAGCAACGAGGACTGACCTTCCGGCCTCTAACTCAATTCCTATTCTGAACTCTAGTGGCAGACGTCATCATCCTCACATGAATCGGGGGCATGCCAGTTGAACACCCATTTATCATCATTGGTCAGGTAGCCTCAGTTATCTACTTCGCACTTTTCCTGGTTCTCGCCCCACTGGCAGGCTGAGTAGAAAATAAAGCCCTAGAGTGAAACTGCCCCAGTAGCTTAGCCTTAAAGCGCCGGTCTTGTAAACCGGAGACCGGAGGTTAAAATCCTCCCTGAGGCCCAGAGAAGAAAGACTCTAACTTCCACCTCTAACTCCCAAAGCTAGAATTCTAAGTTAAACTATTCTCTGTGAAATCGCCGCCCGACGCATGTCCTTATCTAAGAACACGCTATGTCCCATGTACCACCCATTTAAGCCAAGACTCAGAAAGGAAATTTCTCCTCTAACACGTACTCTATCCTGGTTCATGAAAAGCTCACCCCCACATATTAAAATGTATTCAATACATCCTATGCGGCAGCATCCGTTGACTTGGCGTATATCTAACATATCCCCTGCATAATGCATGTGGACTCCATGTACGGCTTCGCATGTTATATGTCGCTACGTACGAGTATGGTACTCAAATATACTACCCACACCCGTACACATCCCATGGTATTCATATGCACTATGTATTAACACCATAGGGCTAATTTAAGCATACAAGGAACCTGAAAACTTAGGTATTACCCGACCACCTAATCGAAAATTCCGGAAAATAATAAGGTCACCCGGATAAACAGATTTATCAACACAACTTCATCTATGGCACCTCTCGTGCTCACTTGACTACGCTTTAGGCAGGGTGATTTTTGTGGGATGAGAACCGACCAACCAACCGAGTAATTGCATATCATGAATGATAAGATCACGGACAATAATTGTGGGGGTTTCACTTGGTGAACTATTCCTGGCATTTGGTTCCTATTTCAGGGTCACACTTTCATTTATCCCCTCTCGGATAATTCTCCGTGCATAAGTTAATGTTAGAGTACTATCGACTCGTTACCCACCAAGCCGAGCGTTCACTTAAATGCATTTGGTATTTTTTTTTCGGGTCACTCTCATCCGCATTTGGCGACTCCTTCCTAATGTTAACTATCAGGGTTGAATTATTTCCTTGCTTGCAGGTACATAAGTGTAGAGCTTCATAGACACTCATATAAGAATTGCATAACTGATATCAAGTGCATAAGCAGTTAATAATCAACCCAAAGTTATAGTTATTGCCACCCCCTTCTTCGCAAAATCACGAGAGGGTTTTCGCGCGACAAACCCCCCTACCCCCTACGCCGTAAGAGTCTTATAATTCATGTCAAACCCCAAAACCATGGAAGTCTCGACAGGCGCCTTCAACAAGTTGCGATGTGTGTTGGTATATATAGTGTTGCAAAAACACACCACTGTGTA